TTTGATTGATCACAATTCTATATATTCCATTTACTATAGAAGTTCCCAGAGAATTCATTAGAGGAATGTTTCCAAGAAAAATAGTTTGTTCTTGCATATCCCTACCAGTTTTCCAAATGAGTCCCGCGGATACATATAATTCAGAAGAATAGGTGAGTGATTCATACGCAGCATCTCTTTCTTTTATTAACGGTTCCACTAATTGATATGTTTCCACAAATAATTGAAATTCAATTTCTTGATCGGTATCTTCAATTTTTGGAAACTTATAAAGCTCTTCCCTCAAGCCCTGATCAATGAACCTACAAAATCCTTCAAATTGTATCTGAGTAAACCCAGGTATTGTAGACATTCCCTCATTTCCGTCTCGGAGCATTTTTCATTTCCCATTTATCAAAAAATCCCATTCTTCGCTCATTCTTCATGGAATCATATAGATGATCTAGCAATGATGGAATTTTTATTATGTTTACTGAATCACATGAAATTTAACACAACTCCATATCTGGAATAGAATGTATGAAATACGTATGAACGGAGGAATAAAGAAAATTTTCTACTCAAATTCGAATGTGAGAAACAGATACAAATGGAAAGGAATTGATAAAACAATTCTAGAAACAGAATTCTGCCACTTGGGCTTACTATATTATGGAATTTTGTAGAGAATATCAAAAGAGATTCAATTTCTACCATTATTATGATATTACATAGTCCAATCTGCTTGAATACCAGAAAAACTCAATGGATTCAGCAGTTGATCTTTTCGCTAAGATAAAAACAGAAAACTCAGAAACAATATAGAGTGGATTTTTTAGTACTAAATCACTTTTCTAGATTCCATTGTTCAAAAAAAAGGATTCACAGAGAAGAGAGGCATTTTGCCCTATTTTTTCGTATAATTTTTAGCATAGGGGGGGGATTGTGAAGTGTAGTATAAGAGGGGTTGTATTTATTAAATAGGTACAGGCAAATATAGATATATAGATATCTATCTATATATATATATAGAATAGTATAGATAGATAGATATAGAAACTCGGGTTTAATATATATAGAAATAAGATAACCAATTAGATATCTGTGTAACAATTTATGTTCTGGGGTTTACATAGACTCATATATATTGTTATAATTGAAATTGAGAAGGATTTTTTATTGAAAAGAAAAAATTACTGAATAAACACCGATTAGTTATGTATCCATTTTGATTTTCTTGTGTCATTAGGAAAACACTATTTGCTATTAAAATCAAAGACTTATTCATGAATTCGCAGCCAGGAGTCAATAGTGAATGGTTCAAATTTGTTATCAACTTTTTATTTTGTGACTGAAAACCCACATTTGACTTTTCAATATAAAAGTGAGGGGAAGTTTTTAGGCATTGTAGGTTTTGAGATACTATACAATCCGTCGAAGGGGTGGATCAAATCCAATCAAAAATCAAAAAGAGGAAAGGGCTTCTTTTCGGAAAAGAATGAAATTAAGAAAAACAGGATTCAAGATACAAGTACAAAAAAAGAAGTTCCGTAATCCAACCCTAAGTGGGAAAAATTTCGTCTATTTTTTTTGTATAGTTTTGGCGATATGGCCGAGTGGTAAGGCGGGGGACTGCAAATCCTTTTTCCCCAGTTCAAATCCGGGTGTCGCCTGATCAATAAAAGACTCGAAATCTCTTATTCTGCTCTGTTGATATAGAACTCAACGAATTTTTCCCCGGCAGCTGAAACGGATTGTGCATTCGGTCTGGAGGTTTTCTAAAAGATTGTAAATCTTTGCATCTAGGATTAAAGATTCGACTGGTAGAAGGGCTATCACGACTTCCCGATTCCTTTCTATTATACTACTAATGTAGTGTCTACTGGCTGGGTCTTGAATTCCGTTGGATAGACGGATACGAAATCTAATTAAATTAGTAGTTTAGTTGTATAAAGACCGGAAGAGCCCTTAAATAGAAAAAATATAAATAAATAGAAAATATAAGAATTACTTTAGATATATACAGACTCACAAGAATCTCTGAGTGTTCACATTCAATATTAGGCCTGATTAGACTGAATAGAGAATTTCAGTTACTTCTATAGATATAAAAAAGGGCAAAAAGAATAAGCCTTATTATTCCTATATATGTTCCATTAGTAACATTCCCTTGAGATGTCATTGCCTATTTGACTTTTGTTTAGTCTTTCCCAATTATAAGTCCTATAGGAATTTAGTAGAAGTGGATTTATTAGATTGGTTCATCAACAGTGTTCGGTCAGAGTCCCCTTTTGACTCTGCGCCGTTGATTCCACTATTATTAATGAGCAATAATGGAATAATTCCTTCATAGAAGATAGGGGACATAATTCACATGGATATAGTAAGTCTCGCTTGGGCTGCTTTAATGGTAGTCTTTACATTTTCCCTTTCACTCGTAGTATGGGGAAGAAGTGGACTCTAAAGGTACTACTAATTGATTGAGGAATCAAACCGTATCAATTGTTTTAGAGATCCTTCTGCACCGCATTTTTTATTATTCAAAAAAGATATTCAGTTCGGAATTATATTGGATTCTAGTGGAGTAATGTATTATATGACTAAAATTCTTTCAATGAAAGATATATTTCAATGATTCTCATGTTTGTATCTCGAAAGGAAAGGGATACATATTATTGGAATTTGAGTCCAACAAAATTTTTCCTAAATTTTCTATTTCAATGAACGGGCTCTTACCATAATTGGAGATAGATACTGAAGAAGGCCTGACCTCCCTTTTTTGTTTCCCTCTTTACTTTTACTGCTCAAAAAATTATTTTTGAAGTGTATACGCGCTTTCTATGAGCAAAAATATAGACGTAGTCGTTGTCTAACGATATGCTATGCATAATAAGATCTTGCCTTGGGCGAGTCACATATTGCGCGCACTTAACGATATTCTTTTATTATTTGCGAAATGGAATTTCTACTTTATCGACTCATTTCATATCTTAATATCAGGGTTCAAGCATTAAAAATTGGCGAGGTTTATTATTTATTCCCTTTCAAAATCCGAAGAAGTGCCCATAGAACTCCTGTCAATGGATCAATCCATTTTTTCTTTGAAATGCTAGAAAAAAGATTACTACTCTTTAATATATATATATGTTAATGCTCATAATGCTTTTTCCTTCTTTGATTTGATTCTTTCGATAGATCACGAAACTAAGATTGCAAAGAATAAGAAATCTATAAAGTAGAACTATAAAGTAAGACAATTATCTAAAGTAAAACAATTATTTAATTTAAATTTAAGAAGTAGAACTTTATACACTACAATAACACTAATAGATAGTAAGAAAGAAATCTATATTTCTTTCTTACTATACTATAGTATCGGATCTGATAGAATACTGTCGATTATAATCCGCTCATTTCTTTTAAGACATGAAATTGGAATCTTGGAATCATTTTCCTTTTTTCTTCAATCGTTGATAAGAACTCTTATCTCAGAAGTCAAGTTTCATTCAAATTAATTAATCTTTTTTATTTTGATTTTGGCTTTCTGTTTTTACATAAATGATAAGCAGAAAAGCAGTAGGAACTAGAATGAACAGCGCAGTAGCAATAAATGCAAGAATATTTACTTCCATAATCTCATCTTTTTTTTACTTCACAATAACTCGGGATTTAATCCCATAGAGATGATAAATCTTTCGCCGGTAAATTCAATGAATGAATTACCTCTCAATGATCTTAAATCAGATCAATATCATGAATAACAATATCTGAGCTATCAAATCAATTCGTCGTCGCGAATTGAATAGTATAACATAAGAAGACGTTTTATCCATACTGAATCCAAAATAGGATTCCCAGCCCACTCAAAAAGTACTTTTGAATAAAAGAGATTTTTTCAATTTCACATTAGTAATTGAGGTTACACAAACAAAAACAGAGCCGGAAGGGGCTATTTTTTAAGCCGGAAAAGTATTCTATCGGGGGAATTCTGTTAAATTCATTTTGTTTTGTATTGTACACGAAAGGAATTCCATTTTTTTGTATGTGCGCTTGAGAAACATATAGTCCTCTATTCCATCGAAAAAGCAGACTCAGTATCTCTTGGAATACTGACTATATTGCTCCATCAATTGTACTAATCTACATATGTCTTTCTACTACCAATGAGTCCTAGTTGAAGTAACGAAAATTCTCCTATCTATTTGTTTGATGAGAAGGGCGAAACGAAAAAGGAAAGAAAAAAGAACCCCTTTGGGAATGAAATTTTTCTTCTTGTTCCCCCGTTAACAGAAAAAGGAAAGCGGATTGATGTACTTATTGAATCTGTCGGGACTGACGGGGCTCGAACCCGCAGCTTCCGCCTTGACAGGGCGGTGCTCTGACCAATTGAACTACAATCCCAGGGAAATAAGGGATCTAGCAGAGATTTTGATTCTTTTTTATTCCTCCGTATCGGGTATTTCTGAAGGACAGGGGGGTTATATCATCTCATGGTATATTGGCGAATTGTTGGGCCGAGCTGGATTTGAACCAGCGTAGACATATTGCCAACGAATTTACAGTCCGTCCCCATTAACCGCTCGGGCATCGACCCAGGAAAACCCATTTGAGGTTTATTGGTAATCCATGATCAACCTCCTTTTGTAGTACCCTACCCCCAGGGGAGGTCGAATCCCCGCTGCCTCCTTGAAAGAGAGATGTCCTAAACCACTAGACGATAGGGGCTTATTTGCCCAACGTCCATCAGAATCATATGATGCCCATTGTACGAATAGGTTATTCTAATTGTCAATAAATAATAATAATTTATTAGAAAGTATAATAATAATACTTCTTATTTTCTATTATCTATTTCTATTATTAATTAATAATAATTAATAGAAATAGAATCAATTTTAAAAATCAAAAAAAAGAGAAAAAGAATATTCATAAAAAAATAGATAGAAATAATACGGAAGATAGGATTCTTTTAGGGAGTGGTTCGTCCGTCAGAAAATAAAAAGGGACTCGCACTATGGAAA